CAGATGCTTCAATTGTAAATTAGAGCATTGAACGAAAGGTGACACACCTATGGGTTCCCTGTTGCAGGTCAACCCTCCTCCATTAGTACCAATAGGCGGCACAGGGGAAGAAGCACTACGTCTAGGAATCAACAATACGAAACCCTTGTTTTCAAATATATCTTTATTCCTTTTCCTTGTTTGGGATCGGGACTCCCAAAAATGGTTGGGACAACAAACATCCATCTCGTTCGTACTTTGGATACCCATGGAACCATTGAAGGCTGTTGAAGTGACTAATTCCTTAAACTAAAAAATAGAAAGAATAATTAAGGGGCGTTGAGGACAAAGAAATTGCTGGAGTTCTCTTTTTATCTAGTACCAACGTGCTTGATGTTAAGAAAAGATCTTTTGCAGGAAGGTTGGCTAGAGATTTCTTGTAAAAACACTAGCCCCGCTTAGTTCATAATGAAAAAATTTCAATCTTTTTTCATTCTTAATTCTATAGTATAATTTTCATTATGCACATAAGGGAGGAGCCGTATGAGATGAAAATTTCACGTACGGTTTTGGAACGGAGATTCTTTTAATCGAATGACGACCGTAACGGATGTCGGCTCAATCCGAAGGAAATTATGCGGAAGCTTTACAGAATTATTATGAAGCTATGCGACTGGAAATTGATCCCTATGATCGAAGTTATATACTCTATAACATAGGCCTTATTCACACAAGTAATGGAGAACATACGAAAGCTTTGGAATATTATTTTCGAGCCCTAGAACGAAACCCGTTCTTACCACAAGCTTTTAATAATATGGCCGTGATCTGTCATTACGTGCGACTATCTCCACTATAGAAAGAAAAATAAAGGGAAAATACGCTAGTAAATACTAGAAAAAACGAAAAATACGGGCTTTCTACATATGTATCGTACCAAATACGATTTTTATTAGCTGTAGCAAAGAAATAAACTTTATAGAAGCCAAAATATGAAGAACTAAAATGCCTAGATACTTTTTGATTCTATGGATAAAAGATTTAATTGATAGAGAAAGCGCCGTAAAGATCAATTAGCGAAATTTTTGGCCGATACAATAATAACTGCTTACTTTTACTTATCCAGAATATGAGATAAAAATTAGGAATCAATTTATGTAATAGAGTTGATCCCCTACGGTATTGAGCAGCGGTGTAGCATCAAATCCCAAAGATAGTAAGTCTTTCTTATTCTGAAAGCCTTTTTCAACAATTCTATATCTTCAAAGATTGTATCTAAAATATAGAAATGTAGAGATTATAAATACAATATTTATATATGATATATGAAACCGGGATAGTTACCTTTAAGAAAAAAGATAGAATGCCTCTGCTTTATTCTTCTGAAGGTGGGAGAAAAGATAAAACTAATTAAATAAAAAATAAAATAAAGAAAGTTTGAAACTTTTGTAATTAACCTCTTTTGGTTAGCTCGAAAAACCTAAAAACGGGACGGCAAAAGAAAAAATTGACTGTCGATGAGCGAGCCGTATGAGATAGGAAACTCTCAAGTACGGTTCTAAGGGAAGGAAGTTACCCTCCTATTCCGCCCGTGGAGAACAGGCCATTCGGCAAGGCGATTCTGAAATTGCGGAGGCTTGGTTCGATCAAGCCGCTGAGTATTGGAAACAAGCTATAGCACTTACTCCTGGAAATTATATTGAAGCACAGAATTGGTTGAAGATCACAAGGCGTTTTGAATAAAAATACTTTACTTTATAAGAATACTTTAATTCTTTTTTATTTAGAATTTGTTCTAAATTTTCATTTTCTATTTATTAGAATTAGTTAAGTTATTAGAATTCGATTCAGTGTTTATTGTACCTATACCTATCAGTCAACTAAAACGGATCATTTTTGGGAAGAACCAATCAAAGAATTTCATCATATCCTTTCTAATATCTTTTTAAAGATTGTTCTATTTCGTCTCTTATTTCCTAAGATAAACGATACACAGATAGAGTAGAGAATCTATATATTTGGTTTTCTGCTACTAAAATAAAATGAATAAAAGAAACTTTCGAATGAAATGAATAGATACCCGGTTGTTTCTTAGGAATGAATAATGGCTCTTTACGTGATTGTGAATCTAATTGGAAGAGAATAATCAATATATTTTATGTAAGACATAAAAGAGTTTCTTCTAGAAACTTATAATTGAGATATGAATACACTAGATTGCACAAAAATAAGGTTTTTGCGCCAATTAAAAGACCATAAAAGGTTTTGAGAGGGTTAAAAAAGGTCCGTTGAGCGCCTCCTGGCTATGTCATAATAGATCCGAACACTTGCCCCGGATCGACTTCCATATCATAATTGCTCTAGTAAATAACTAAAGTTAAAGTGGATAGATGGGAGATAGAAGAGAAAGAAACTCATTTTAAGCATCTTTCATAGGTTCTTACTTTACTCTTGGCAGGTTTCTTTGTATGTGTTGTCCGGAAAGAGGAGGACTCAATGATTATTCGTTCGCCGGAACCAG